GTGCAATTGCTGTTGCTCGTCAATGAGCAATCTTTAGAACTAGAAACGGCAATTCAAATTCAACTTTGTTTTCTGTTATCCAATCCATCTATTTTCAATTCTTTTTGAAGATTGCTCATGTATAAAAAAAATAGAAAGTCTTTTTTGATTTATTACAAAATACCAAAATATTCCCTTATTTTTGTACTTGTTATATTATAGTCAATTAAATCCGTCGAATTGTTGTTCATATTGAAATGAATCAAAATTAATAAGGAGCTGGTCAATGATACTCGAACATGTACTTGTTTTGAGTGCCTATTTATTTTCTATCGGTATCTATGGATTGATCACGAGTCGAAATATGGTTAGAGCCCTTATGTGTCTTGAACTTATACTGAATGCGGTTAATATAAATTTCGTAACATTTTCGGATTTTTTTGATAGTCGACAATTAAAAGGAGATATTTTTTCAATTTTTGTTATAGCTGTTGCAGCCGCCGAAGCAGCTATTGGGTTAGCTATAGTTTCGTCAATTTATCGTAACAGAAAATCAACTCGTATCAATCAATCGAATTTGTTGAATAAATAAATAGTTGAATAACTAAATAGAATTAATTATATATATTAATTAATATAATTAGCTATTAATTAATTATAGAAATTCGAATATTTATCCATTTAAATGATACCGGGTTTGAGAAAAACGTAAGAAATCAAAGTATCTTGGTTGGATCTTATGAGTCGATCCAGAATTCGATTGATTAGAAAAATGCTGATAAAATCATTGATTCATCTGGTGTCTAAATATATGATTCATTTACAAATTGACTAGATCGAAAAATTTATAACATTCAAAAATTTATAGATCCAATGTCACATTCAGTAAAGATTTATGATACATGTATAGGATGTACTCAATGTGTCCGAGCTTGCCCAACAGATGTGTTAGAAATGATACCTTGGGATGGATGTAAAGCTAAGCAAATTGCTTCTGCTCCAAGAACAGAGGACTGTGTCGGTTGTAAGAGATGCGAATCCGCCTGTCCAACGGATTTTTTGAGCGTTCGAGTTTATTTATGGCATGAAACAACTCGAAGCATGGGTCTAGCTTATTAAGACGTTCCCCCAAAACCACTTAAATCCATTTTGAATCCAATTGATTTTTTTTTACCGACAAAAAACCCGTACTCGAAAAAGAAAAAAAGAATAATATAATATATTATATATTAGCCGTTTTCGAGCGCGGGTTTGTTTTTTTGGTCCAAGTGTATCTTGTTTTTACCACGAATTATTTTCCCTGGTTAACACTAATTGTAGTTTTGCCGATATTTGCAGGTTCTTTTATTTTCTTTTTACCCCATAGAGGAAATAAGGTTATAAGTTGGTATGCTATATTTATTTCTATTTTAGAGCTCCTTTTAATGACCTATATATTCTGTTATCATTTCCAATTGAACGATCCATTAAACCAATTAGCAGAGGATTATAAATGGATTAATTTTTTTTATTTTTACTGGAGATTGGGAATAGACGGACTTTCTATAGGACCCATTTTATTGACGGGATTTATCACCACTTTAGTTACCTTAGCGGCTCGGCCAGTTACGCGAGATTCCCGATTATTCCATTTCTTGATGTTAGCAATGTACAGCGGTCAAATAGGATCATTTGCTTCTCGAGACCTTTTACTTTTTTTCATCATGTGGGAGTTAGAATTAATTCCCGTTTATCTACTTCTATCCATGTGGGGGGGAAAGAAACGTCTGTATTCCGCTACAAAATTTATTTTGTACACTGCCGGGGGTTCCGTTTTTCTATTAATAGGAGTTCTAGGTATTGGTTTATGTGGTTCCAATGAACCAACATTAAATTTTGAAACATTAGTTAATCAATCGTATCCTGTGGTCCTGGAAATAATATTCTATATTGGATTTCTTATTGCTTTTGCTGTCAAATCACCAATTATACCCTTACATACATGGTTACCAGACACCCATGGGGAGGCACATTATAGTACTTGTATGCTTCTAGCGGGAATTTTATTAAAAATGGGAGCATACGGGTTGGTTCGGATCAATATGGAATTATTACCTCATGCTCATTCGATATTTTCTCCCTGGTTGATTCTAGTAGGCGCAATCCAAATAATCTATGCAGCTTTAACATCTCCTGGTCAACGTAATGTAAAAAAAAGAATAGCCTATTCCTCTGTATCTCATATGGGTTTCATAATTATCGGAATTGGCTCGATAACCGATACGGGACTCAATGGAGCCGTTTTACAAATAATCTCTCATGGATTTATTGGCGCTGCTCTTTTTTTCTTGGCAGGAACGAGTTATGATAGAATGCGTCTTGTTTATCTCGACGAAATGGGTGGAATGGCTATCCCCTTTCCAAAAATATTCACGATGTTCAGTATCTTATCGATGGCTTCCCTTACATTACCGGGCATGAGTGGTTTTGTTGCAGAATTGATAGTCTTTTTTGGAATAATTACTAGCCGACAATATCTTTTAATGCCAAAAATATTAATTACTTTTGTAATGGCAATTGGAATGATATTAACTCCTATTTATTTATTATCTATATTACGTCAAATGTTCTATGGATATAAGTTATTTAATGTTCCAAACTCTAATTTTTTAGATTCTGGTCCAAGAGAGTTATTTGTTTCTATTTCTATCCTTCTACCAACAATAGGTATTGGTATTTATCCCGATTTCGTTCTCTCATTATCCGTTGACAAGGTCGAAGCTATTATATCGAATTATTTTTATCGATAGTTTTCATCAATAAAAAAAAAAGTAATCCTATTGTTGTTATGTTTAACATTGCTTCTTGTACATGAAAAAAGAAGTCTTTTTTTTTTTCTTAAGTTAAGAGAAAAAAAAGTAAAAAATTGGAATTGTAAACAGATATTTTTCGTCTTGGTGGGAACCTTTTGAATCAAGTATTGTAGTTATTCAAAAGGTTCTCGACAGCTTAGCTTACATGAAGTATGAAGTTTTCTTATCCTATATTCTTACTTTTTTTTAGATTTTATTCATTTCTATAGAGGCTTGTTTTATGTTTGTATTCGATTCGTCGGGATCTTTTTTAATTTAATTAAATTAGATGTTTTTAATTTAATTATATATGTTACTGGAAATTAAATGAACCATAACTATGTAACCCTGTTCCTAATAAATTGACCCCCAAATAGCATATCCAAATTATAAAAAAGCCCATAGAGGCTACAATTGCGCAATTTACACTTTCCCAATTTTTATTTGTTCGAGTATGTAAATAAATCGCAAACAGGGTCCAAGTAATAAATGCCCAAGTTTCCTTTGGATCCCAATTCCAATAAGATCCCCATGCCTCATTAGCCCATACTGCTCCCGAAAGAATACCTATGGTTAAAAAGATAAACCCTAAACTAATAATACGATAACTCCACTGATCTAATTGTTGAATCAGTTGACCCCTGTAATAATTTCTACAATATAAAAAAGAAGTGTTTAGTAAAAAAACATTGCTTCTTTCATTCATGTATTGGATCTCGCCAAAAGAAAACGACTCGTTGAAAAATTTTTTGTTTTTACTAAAAATCCTTATAGATTTTCGCAATGTAATGACTAAGAGAGCTACTGATAATAATGATCCACATAAAAGAGCTGCGTAGCTCAAGATCATCATACTTACATGCATCATTAACCACTGGGATTGGAGAGCGGGTACTAATATTTTTGATTGGCGGATTTGAGTTAAAAGACCTGAAGTAGCAAAACTTTGCGTAAAAATAGTACTTGGCGCGGTTATTGCGCTTAAATCAGTTTTATGTTTTTTAAACGGAAGGATATGAATAATGGCGAAACTCCACGAAAGAAAAATTAGTGATTCATAGAAATCACTTAATGGGAAATGTCTCGAATAAATCCAACGAGTGACTAATAATGCTGTTATACAGAAAAAAGTAGCTCTCGTGCCTTTTTCTGACGAATCGTACAGTCTTCCGATTTCATCGACCGACAAACTTATCAAAGAAATTGTAATTCCAATTGAAACGATCGAAAAGGATATATGAGTTAATATATGTTCTAAAGTGGAAAATATCATAAAAATTTAAAAATAAAAAAGGGGTGTAGCCCAACTCTACGGAATTGGAAATCGGGAATTGAATTCATTATAGGACTTTTTTTTTTTATTTCTTTTAGAAAACAAAATAGCGTGCCGCCACTCGGACTCGAACCGAGATGCTCTAGCACTGCTTCCTAAGAGCAGCGTGTCTACCGATTTCACCATGGCGGCTGCTCGAAATAATAATAATAAATTCGTATTTAATCGTCGAGATCAATTCAATGCAATATTTTTTTTTTATTTGCATTAGTATCATTTATTATTTCATTTTTTCATTTTTTGAATTCAAATTTCGGGTGTTTTTTTTATTTAACAGACGGGTTTTCATAGTTTATGCTCTCCTAAAATGGAAATCTTGTGACGAAATAGTCAGGATATCAATCCAAGGATATAGCTCAAAAAGAATTCTTTTTCATTTTTTTTTTTCAAATTAATTTCTCATTTATCTGATTTTATGAATCGAAAATGCATTTGATTTTATCAATGAACAAAAAAAGGTCTTTTTATCGATCACAGTACAGTGCAATATCCAAGGAATTTTTGCAATTTTACTATTTTTCGAGCTTTGTATTAACGATTAAGTTCATTTTTCGTATTGCAGATCATTTTATTTAGGATTTAGGAAATTAATTCTATTAGGAAATTAATTATAATTATATATTATCCTGAACGTCTTGTCTAACAAGAAACCTTTTGATTTCAAGTAAGGGAGTCCCATACCTACCAATTAGGATAGAAAATCAAAAAGTTTTTTTTTTAGAAAAATTCGAATTATTGATCAACCCTCCTTTCCAAACATAGAATCTAATTTGAATCATTCAAAATTGACACATCATTCGTATATAATACCTGCCTAAATCAATAAAAAGGGGACTTTCCTTTTTATCAAAGGGGTTGGGTATATTCTATATTGACTCAGAAAAATAATGATTCTTCAGAAAGTTACATGAAACTTAATCAATTAGCTTAAATGGCTCTGTTATTTTGACTCTTATACCTTCTTTTTTTTTTATTCTTTATTATAATTTATATATTATAAATAAATAATTTAAAATAATATAAATAAATAATTTAAAATAATATAAATAAATGTGAATATAAATAAATGTGTAAATAACATATATTCTTTCTTTGCTAAGTTAAGTTGCTAAGTTTTTACTAAGTTTTTTAATTTAATTATTTATTATTATGATATGACTATGACAAGCGGCCCGATGGAGAAAATAAGAACCCCCACCGGATAAAAGATATTAAAATACCATTTGAAAATGAAGATTGGGTAATCTAGTGCTTAATTATTTCATTTTCGCACAAAAAAACTTCTTGAATTCCCGGTAGAAAGAGACTTTGCTAACGAAAAGGCTTTCAAGGCTACCCAATATGCCTTCTTTTTCCAAATATTTTTACGAATACATTTTTTTGATATAGAAATGCGTTTTTTTGGAACTCCCATGAAAAATTTGAAAAAGTTATTCATTTCTCTAGTTGAATGTGAAAGACATTTATTCTTCAAACCATTCCGTTTTTTTCTTTCTTTTTTTTTTTCTAGATGGATGGAATAAAAAAAAAGAAAAATACCAAACAAAGTCTTGTTTTATCTCTGTCTATTGTTCTATATTTATACATGTAACAAAATAGAATTACATGTAACAAAATAGAACCAAAGATTCAAAAAAAAACCAACCCTTACCTAACAAATTCAAAATTTTATTACTTTAAATTCTATTAATTATTAATTGGTCAAGCTCAAGAGAAAAGAGCAAGTACGCATATTTTTCATTTTTTAATTCGAATCAAACTAGTAGTTAATCAAAGGATACATTATTTTGGAAAAGTTATTTTAGTAATTTCGTATTTTCTTTTCCTTAAAGTCTATTTCTTCTCCCTGGTATGGGAAGAAAAATAGGCCATATTCTAGTGTTTTCTAAAAAGAAAAATGCCTTTTCTTTTATTCGAACGGAAGCCAAGTTCTATGATAAATTATTTAATGATTATGAATAAACAAAATAACTAACTATTTTTTTATTGGACCAAGTTATTGGCGGACCATTCATATCAAAATAAAGTAATGCTCTATTTTGGTGTAATTATTTGATCTATGGATATAAATTCTGTTAATACATAAAAAGAAAGAATTCCATTTTTGTTTTCTGTATTTTATTTTGCTAAAAGCTAAAAATAGTACTTTAATACTAATTACTTTAATAGTACTTTATACTAATTACTTGATACTAATAAAAGAAATTTGTGTTATTTAATTTGAAATAGGAACTTGGTCATATTAATATCATTTGACCAATTCGAACTTCTTGATTTGAATATTTGAAGTAGTCGATAAATAAGAAAGGGAGGTTCAAAATAATTAAGAATACAAAATTCTATTTCAGTTTTCCGTATCTTGATCTTGATTTTTTATTTTCAACTTAAAAAAAAAATATAAGAGCCGGTGAATCAGAAAGAATTAATTAAGAATAAAAAGGTTTTTTTATGGAATCTACATATCAATATTCATGGATTATCCCCTTCATTCCACTTCCAGTCCCTATGTTAATAGGAGTGGGACTTCTACTTTTTCCGACAGCAACAAAAAATCTTCGCCGTATGTGGGCTTTTCCTAGTATTTTATTGTTAAGTATAGTTATGATAATTTCAGTCTATCTATCTATTCAGCAACTAAATACAAGTTCTATCTATCAATATGTATTGTCTTGGACTTGGACCATTAATAATGATCTTTCTTTAGAGTTCGGTCACTTAATCGATCCACTTACTTCTATTATGTTAATATTAATTACTACTGTTGGAATTTTGGTTCTTTTTTATAGTGACAATTATATGTCTCATGATCAAGGATATTTGAGATTTTTTGCTTATATGAGTTTTTTCAATACTTCCATGTTGGGGTTAGTTACTAGTTCTAATTTGATACAAATTTCTATTTTTTGGGAATTAGTTGGAATGTGTTCTTATCTATTAATAGGTTTTTGGTTCACACGACCCAGTGCGGCGACTGCTTGTCAAAAAGCGTTTGTAACTAATCGTGTAGGGGATTTTGGTTTATTATTAGGAATTTTAGGTCTTTATTGGATAACGGGTAGTTTTGAGTTTCGAGATTTGTTCGAAATATTCAATAACTTGATTTCTAATAATGAGGTTAATTTTTTATTTCTTACTTTGTGTGCCTTTCTTTTATTTGCCGGTGCGGTTGCTAAATCGGCACAATTCCCCCTTCATGTATGGTTACCCGATGCCATGGAAGGCCCTACTCCTATTTCGGCTCTTATACATGCCGCTACTATGGTAGCAGCGGGCGTTTTTCTTGTAGCTCGACTTCTTCCTCTTTTTATAATCATACCTTACATGATGAATTTCATATTTTTAATAGGTATAATAACAGTACTATTAGGGGCTACTTTAGCTCTTGCTCAAAAAGATATTAAAAGAGGTTTAGCTTATTCTACAATGTCTCAACTGGGTTATATAATGTTAGCTCTAGGTATGGGGTCTTATCGAGCTGCTTTATTTCATTTGATTACTCATGCTTATTCGAAAGCGTTGTTGTTTTTAGTATCTGGATCAATTATTCATTCAATGGAAGCAATTGTTGGATATTCTCCAGATAAAAGTCAGAATATGGTTTTTATGGGAGGTTTAAAAAAGCATGTACCTATTACAAAAACTTCTTTTTTAATAGGTACACTTTCTCTTTGCGGTATCCCCCCCCTTGCTTGTTTTTGGTCCAAAGATGAAATTCTTAATGATAGTTGGTTGTATTCACCCATTTTCGCAATAATAGCTTGTTCCACAGCAGGATTGACCGCATTTTATATGTTTCGTATCTATTTACTTACTTTTGAGGGACATTTCAATGTTCATTTTCAAAATTATAGTGGTAAAAGAAAGAGTTCTTGCTATTCAATATCTCTATGGGGAAAAGAAATACAAAAAAGGATTAAAAACCATTTTCCATTCTTAAGTTTATTAAAAATTAATAATAATGAAAGGGGTTCTTTTTTTTGGAAAAAAAGATATCAAATTAATCGGAATAGAAAAAACTGGGTACAACCTTTTATTACTATTACTCAGTTTGGTACTAAAGAACCTTTCTCTTATCCTCGTGAATCCGACAATACTATGCTATTTTCCATGCTTATATTATTGCTATTTACTTTGTTTGTTGGAGACGTAGGAATTCCTTTTTCTTTTAATCAAGAAAGAAGTGATTTGGATATATTATCCAAATTATTAAATCCATCCCTAAACCTTTTACATCCGAACTCAAAAAATTCTATTGATTGGTATGAATTTGTGACAACTGCAAGTTTTTCTGTCAGTATAGCTTTTTTCGGAATATTTATAGCGAGTTTTTTATATAAGCCTGTTTATTCATCTTTAAAAAATTTTAACTTACTAAATTCATTTGCTAAACAAAGTACTAATCGAATTTTGTGGGACAAAATAATAAATGTGGTATATGATTGGTCATATAATCGTGGTTACATAGATGCTTTTTATAAAATATCTTTAACTCGGGGTATAAGAGGATTAGCTGAATTAGCTCATTTTTTTGATAGACGAGTAATTGATGGAATTACAAATGGCCTCGGTCTTACAAGTTTCTTTTTTGGAGAGGGTATCAAATATGTAGGGGGCGGTCGCATCTCTTCTTATATTTTATTGTATTTACTGTTTGTATTAATTTTTTTATTAATTTATTTCTTTTTGTACTTTTTTAATTTTAATTTATTATTTTTATAATACTCCTGTTCAAGAAAACAAATCAACCAAATCAAATAGAAAACGAATCAAATAGTCAAATAGATATTATATAATATAATTCTAATTGAATAGAATGTCTTTTTAAAGTTGAATTGATCCCTTGTTTTTTCTTTTCCATTCACTCTGATCTCTTCCCTTTCATCGATTTTGTCCGGATCCTCCTTTTCTTCCGAAAAAAGGGAAGGAGAAGGATCTTCTTCGGGGGATCCCTCTGGTTCCTGTTTAGTCCCCTTCGTTTCGAAAGTTGTTTCTATTTCTACATCTGTTTCTTCCTCGCTTTCCCCCCTTTCTTCCGTTTCTGAGGTTTCTTTCAGTTTTTTAGTAAAAAGGGGTGATGGTATTCTGCCTAAATAGTAAACACAGGTAATAAATAAGAGAATACTAAAGATTCGAGCCATAGAATTTCTCAATTCTGACACAAGGTACTTATTAGATCGAATAAGTACATTAGATCTAATAGAATTATTTTGCTGTATCCAGACTAATACCAATTCAACCCATTTCATGAATAAAATGTGACCAATTAACCAACCAACAAAACTACTTGTTACAAATAACATCTTGTTGTTGTATCGAAACATATAAATGTTAACTAATCTGGCTAACATTGAACTTGGTAAAATGAAATGGTTGAATAATTGAAAAATGAGATTATTCAGGAATACACATTGAATGCTAAGATTACGCATTGAATTTCTGGTAGTAGATCCATAATCAAAAAAGTGTTTGTGATTGTTCCAGAAGAAATGAAACAAAAGATAGGGTAGGGCTAGGACAGTTATTGTATGAGGGCTACCCAATGCTAGATGCAGAGGCGCATAATAGATCGATATGAACAGCATGAGCTGTCCCGCAATAAAACCCGTTGTTGCTGATACCTTCTTCTCGGTTCCTTCTTCTCCTTCTTCCATAACCCGAGCTCGGAGAAGGAAGAGATAAGAGGGCCCTATGGAGAATGTGGTCAGAAATCCATAATAGAGTCCGACCATAACGATCGAATTGATTATCTTCATGCATAAGGATACTAGATTACCTAGTATAAAAGATTTCAAAATCATCACAAACCTCCCTTTTTTCTTTTCTATTTCCATTTCTGGATTATTATATGATGATTTTT